GCCATGCCGCCACTCGGACTCGAACCGAGATGCTCTAGCACTGCTTCCTAAGAGCAGCGTGTCTACCGATTTCACCATAGCGGCTTGCTCAAAATCATAATAAACGATTTTTAGTCAATCGTCGAGATTGAAAGAGTCGATTCAAATGCAATATTTCTTTTCGAAATATCCAATTTCGGAAAGAAATATTGCATTTCAGAAACCAAAACATTAAAGAATTTTAATTAAAAAAAGCCAATTCAAAAACAAAATGAGGTCAATTTTCTATTCAACAGTTCAAAACATTAACAAATAGAAATTTCTCATTTTTTATTTTGAGTTTGTATAAAAATATCTATAAGATATAGAAACTAAAAACTAAAAAAAAACTATCCAAATAAATATTCATATTCATATATAATATATATAATATAATAATAGAAATTAATAATTAATTAATTAATTCATATATAATATATATAATATAATAATAGAAATTAATAATTAATTAATTAATATTAATATAGAATATAATAATTAATATAGAATATAATATATAATATAAAAGAAAAGACCAAAAAACCAATAATCTTCAAAAAATTTCAATATATATATACTTCAATATATATACGAAACTCTTTTTTGAAATTAGACTATTCTTTGAGTCCAGCTAATTCAGATTATTCCAATGTTTGGATTTGTTGCACAAAAAAACTTTTTGAGTTCCCCGTAGAAAGAGATTTCGCTAACGAAAAAGCTTTCAATGCTACCCAATATCCCTTCTTCTTCCAAATTGTTTTCCGAATCCTTTTTTTTGATATAGAAGTGCGTTTTTTTGGAGCTGCCATTCCAAAATTAGACTAGTTTGTTTATTGCTATAGTTGGATGTGAAAGACATCTATTGTTCAAAATGAATTGTTCTTTAATTAGATTAGACATATATCTATCTTATCTATTTGTTTTTCTAAATTATACTATTCTACTCCTTTTCATAAAAAATGTGGATATGTAAAAATAACATAGTCTTTTTTTTTCCTAATAATCGTTTATGTAATTCTTACAAAAAAAACTTTATATTATATATCGTTCTATTTTCGTTTCGTCCTATTGGATTTATACATGCAGTAAAATACATCAAAAAGTTTAAGAACCCAACCCTTATCTTTATCCCGCTTACTTGGTCGTTTAAAAGATACATGATTTTTTTAAATCATGTATCTTATTTTTTCTATCTCTTAATTCCTTTTTTCTATCTTTTCTATATCTATATTTTTTCTATCTTTTCTATATCTAGATAAAGTAAACTGTTGAATATCATAACCTTTTTTACAAGCTTTTTCCAAAGATATATGTCTTTTTCTTGGAATGGAGAATAATAAAATAAATTAGCGCCAAAACAAATTAATGATTCGGAATCAAAAACTACAAAAAAATTCTTATCTTTTTGAATCAGATGGATTATTTTTTATGATTCATATCAAAATAAACTAATATTTTTAGTTTTGGTGTAATTATTTATCCCCACTCTCTGGATATAAATTATTGTATAATAATAATTCAAAAATTTTAATTTTGAATTTCTTAATATTTAATATTATTAAATATTTAATATTATTAATATGAATCTTTTAATATTCTATTAATTTGAATATGATATTAATATCTAATTAATATCTATTAATATCATAATATTCAAATTAAAAAAAAAAAGTGGATTTTTCACTAGTAATTTGGTCATATCATTTGACCCATTTTCACTTCGTACTTTCTACTATTGGAAATGGAAATATTGGACAAAAATTCAGAATAATGAACAATAGATAATTCTATTTCTATCTTCATTTTCATTTTTTTATTAACTGAACCTTTTCAAAAGAGATAAAATTGGCGAATAAGAAACAAAACTCATTAAGAATCCATTTTTTTCTTTTTTTTGTATGGAATATACACATCAATTTTCATGGATCATACCCTTCATTCCACTTCCAGTTCCTATGTTAATAGGAGTGGGACTTCTCCTTTTTCCCGCGGCAACAAAAAAAATTCGCCGTATGTGGTCTTTTCCTAGTGTTTTATTATTAAGTATAGTTATGATTTTTTCAGTGGATCTGTCTATTCATCAAATCAATAACAGTTCTATCTATCAATATGTATGGTCTTGGACTATAAATAATGATCTTTCTTTAGAGTTTGGCTACTTGATCGATTCACTTACTTCTATTATGTCAATATTGATTACTACTGTTGGAATTCTGGTTCTTATTTATAGTGACAATTATATGTCTCATGATGAAGGATATTTGAGATTTTTTGCTTATATGAGTTTTTTTAATACTTCAATGTTGGGATTGGTTACTAGTTCTAATTTGATACAAATTTATATTTTTTGGGAATTGGTTGGAATGTGTTCTTATCTATTAATAGGTTTTTGGTTCACACGTCCTATTGCGGCAAATGCTTGTCAAAAAGCGTTTGTAACTAATCGGGTAGGGGATTTTTGTTTATTATTAGGAATTTTGGG